AGACCGCCGGGTCGCGAAGCTTATCCAGGAGATGTTTTTTATTTGCATTCACGACTTTTGGAAAGAGCCGCTAAATCAGGTTCGCGTTTAGGTGAAGGAAGTATGACTGCTTTACCAATAGTTGAGACCCAATCGGGAGATGTTTCAGCTTATATTCCTACTAATGTAATCTCAATTACAGATGGCCAAATTTTCTTATCCGCCGATTTATTCAATGCTGGAATCAGACCTGCCATTAACGTGGGGATTTCCGTCTCCAGAGTAGGATCTGCCGCTCAAATTAAAGCCATGAAACAAGTAGCCGGCAAACTAAAATTAGAATTGGCACAATTCGCAGAATTAGAAGCCTTTGCACAATTCGCGTCTGATCTCGATAAAGCTACTCAGAATCAATTGGCAAGAGGTCAACGATTACGCGAGTTGCTCAAACAATCTCAATCATCCCCTCTCACGGTGGAAGAACAGGTAATGACTATTTATACTGGAACGAATGGTTATCTTGATTCATTAGAAATTGGACAGGTAAAGAAATTTCTCGTTGAGTTACGTACTTATTTAAAAACGAATAAACCGCAGTTCCAAGAAATCATATCTTCTACCAAGATATTCAATGAGGAAGCGGAAGCCCTTTTGAAAGACGCTATTCAAGAACAAATGGAACGCTTTCTACTTCAGGAACAGGTATAAAGAAATTCCTTTAAATAACTTTCTAATTTTATAGAAATAATTATTTCTATAATCTAATCTTTTATTTTATTATATATTTTTTATATTAATAATTTTATAGTAATAAAAAATTATTATTAAGAATAAATATATAAATAAATATATAAATAAGTATAAGGGTCTCTTGTTCAAATCATTCAAAATACCTAGTTAGTAGAAAAGAAATATATGGAAATCCGTCGCGTCCAATAGGATTTGAACCTATACTAAAGGTTTAGAAGACCTCTGTCCTATCCATTAGACAATGGACGCTTTTTTCTTAGTTTTGTTTTCACATCTCTTGGTCAGAAAAAAGACCATTGAGAGAATTCCAGGAATTGCGCATTCAATTCAATGATACATTCATTATCATTATATTAATAATTACATTAAATTAGATTCATTACATGAATAATTATAATTAGATCCTCTATATTATAGATTATTTAATATAGAATTTAAATAATATAATATTTTATAATAGATAAAAACTATAACTTTTACTATTAAACATATTCTAAATAGAATATAGAATTTTAGAAATATAGAGAATAAATTAATATATATAATATAGAGATATAAGCGGGTAGCGGGAATCGAACCCGCATCGTTAGCTTGGAAGGCTAGGGGTTATAGTCGACGTTGAGTCATCGTTTTTAACGTCTCTAATTCAAAACCGAACGTGAAACTTTGGTTTCATTCGGCTCCTTTATGAAAGATGGACAAATTTCACATATGTCAGATGTGAACTAAATTACAAAAAAAAAAGAAAAGAAATTTCGGCCCATAACATCTATGTCAGCTTTTCTGTTTGAATGCATTCAAAACAAAACCCGCTTTATAGATGATCCCTATAGAACAGGGGGGGTTAGAACCACCCTTCTAGTTACTTCGTTCTCTATTTCTATTTGAAAGAATCCTTAGGAAAAGGATTTTGTTTCCACCGAGCTAAAACAATATAATATGTCGATGTCTCTAGTAAACCAAAGCCATTAGTTAATAGCTGTTTTGCTTCAATCTCTTTTATACAAATCATAAATTGAAGATTTAGTTACGATTAGAAATACTCCCTTCTCTATTTATCCATGGACCCCTTACTCATACTTATTCAATTGGAAATATTGATCCAATTCAAAAACCAATTATGTTTCGTAATTTCATAATCCAATTTTGTTTTTTCCAATTTCTAATTGACTCTTTTGGATACAAATCACGAGAATGTCTATTCTTCCTCGAATCTTTCATTGAGAGGTAAAAGATTAAATCCTTTTAAGAAATAAAGTTTTTGATCGGAATATTAATTAAACCGAAGGACCCCTTAACCATTTAAGGGATTAATAGAACGAATCGCACTTTTACCACTAAACTATACCCGCTACAATGTGATTATTGTATATAAATGGATCTTTTGTCGAACAAAAAAATGGGTCATAATTAAGACGATAGGATCAGAAAAGAATCATGAAAATTAGAGCGTTGATATGCTTTGGCCAAGGAGACTAATGGGATTGGGGAAAGAGGATTTATTTAAATAACTAAAAAAACACGCTTTTTTAGTTATTTAAATGAGATGGATACGTCTCGATAAAAAAAAAGGCGTATGCCATAACATAAATTGTGCAAGAATAAAATAATTAAGAAATGACACTCGGATTCTATTCTGTATGATAGGAATAGAAATTGCCTTTATTATGATTGTTCTTGAAACAACAACAATCATTAATCATTTTTTTTTTTTTTCAAATCAAATAAATCATTTTTTTCTATGATTCATTGGAACAAAAACGAAAGACCCGGCCCGGTCAGGACCGGGGGCCGGGCTGTGGAAGTAAAAGTAAAAAAGGATCTTGCAGACGAAAGCAAAGAGGTACTCTTTTTTTATTATTTATTTAATTTTAATTTATATATTTATTATTACTTTCTATTTACTATTTATTAATTCTATAATTTTTTTATATAAGAAATTCATTGCTATATAATTTATAGTTTATATAATATATAATATTCTTGGGGCATTAGGTGGTTATATATCTAAATTTATATTCATTGGAATAGTGGAGTTGAGATATCGCTTTCGAGCCCTTACTTTACCTAAATGAAATCACTGATTTTTATTTTCTATATTGTTTTTTCTATTTTTCTATGTCTCTATAATTAGATATCTATATAATAATTATATACTGAATAATAAAGAGGTATAAAGAGAGGGCCCTTTTTCAAGTCTTACTGTTTTTGTGTAATATAATCTAGTAATTATCCTTTTTATTTCAATTTGGGGAGATGGCTGAGTGGACTAAAGCGTCGGATTGCTAATCCGTTGTACGGGTTTTTCGTACCGAGGGTTCGAATCCCTCTCTTTCCGCTTTAGTGGATGACTTGGTATTTTTTCTTTATCTTTCAATTTCTCTTTCAACGAGTCTTTTTTTTTATTTCATTTTAATTAATAGTTAAAAATGTGGAATAAATAAAATCCTAAGAACATTTTAAAATCAAGCAAGGAAAACAGAAACTTTATTGTTATTTTTTATTCTTCACTCTTCACGTCCAGGATTCCGTCCTGGATCATTAGATAGGAATCCGAAGATAAAGAGAGAAACAAAGAATACCACTACTGTGTAAACAAATAGTTTAAGAGTAAGCATTACACAATCTCCAAGATCATTTTTTTTGGAAAAAAAGATAATAGATTCTCCATTTTTATACCACATACCTTATTTTGACACCACGAAATTATTTTTCTAAATCTATAGAAATAAAAAAGAATTTTCAGAAATTCATTTGTAATATGTAATAAGAGTCAAGTCTTTCATTACCAAAAGCTTTTTCATACCCGCAATTAGATATTGCGGAGGAATCTACTAGGTTCTTTCACTGTAAAAAAGGGTCCGAATGAGGAACTGGGGGGAGCCCAGACTTATTGTGGCGATCCAAGAATTTAATTATTTGAATCGAAGGGTTATACTATAAGACTTATCTGATCTTATGAATTGTTAGAATTTTTTTTTAAGAATAAATCATGAATTTTTCTAGGACCGTATTAAAGATCTCATCGAAAACTTACAGCAGCTTGCCAAACAAAAGCTAAGAGAAAAAAGAGCAAAGGTATTACTGGCATAAAATCTACGATTGGATTCAAAAAAGCATAAGCCTCGGGCAATTTTGAGAAGAAAAAACTACTTGAAGAAAGAGCAGAATTAAGACAAATACAGATCAAACTAAAGATATTAAGCATAACAAACATTTTTTTCTTTGTTCTTGAAGATAATTGTATTTATTTTGATTGAGTTATTAATATGATGAGTTCTTAATATGAGTTATTATAATCTTATTTTTTTTTTAATTAACCCAATCAAAAATCCTTCAATTCTCAAATCAAAAGAGAATAGACAAAACCATACTTTCATACAATATCTTAATTGAATTGTATGTAATGATCAATAAATGTCGTTTAATTCTCTATCTAAATGTCTCAAAATCCTAGCAACACTCTAATCTATTCTATATAGATTTGGACTAGAATTGACGAAGAACTACTATCAATATTAGTCTTTATTAATGTCGAATAGAAATCAAAAATGGGGCGTGGCCAAGTGGTAAGGCAACGGGTTTTGGTCCCGGTATTCGGAGGTTCGAATCCTTCCGTCCCAGAGCATACCTATTATATTATATATATCATATCAGAATATAGATTTTCTATTTTATATCAGAATAAAAGAAAGATTGCCCTTTTTTAAACAACCTTATTTTTTTTTTTTTTTTAAGAGTAGAATAAGATTGGTTATAATCTGATTTTGCTTTCCTATAATGATTGATTCTTATATGAATTATATCTTTTTCAAAAATAAAAAATCGAATCGTGTTCAAATAACACACAGATGTAATTGAATCTATTTGTATACAGGTAAGAGGGGAGCATAGATTAAATCATATTTCTATTTAATAAGTTAGTTCTTCATAAAATAAAAATACGAGCCATGATTTAATCTGTACTTGTTTTAATTTACATTTATACAAAATAGTAATAGTCTGGAACACTCTAATAGGATTCTTTTTTTATTTAGGATTCATCATATTCATAGAATTGACGCAGTAGATAGGAGTTAAACGTCAATGTAAAATACCAATTTCAATATATGCGGCTGTCTGAATTTCATTAAAAAAAAATCAAGTTACATACGTAACATATGTCTTTTCTTTGAACCCCGTTTTTAAGTATTTTGTGTTTTCTTTTATGAAAAATTGTAAATATATGATATGTACCAATTGAGACAAAGTGTATTCATACATCTTAGTCGCTTTTCCTTAGGAAATAATTGCAGCCGGATTATTGACTCCAAGTCAAATAAACTACGCAGAAAGGGAGCGAAGACTTATATATATGTATTGTTATCGTTCTATTTCTTCTATTTCATTGATTCATTGAAAACTTTATTTTATTTCAATTGAGTTTTGTGACAATAGATTTGTTATCCCTAAATTTTAAATATTTAACTTTACCCTTTAACATAGAATGTTTCTAATTACTTTCAAAGATATTTGTTTAGTCTACCTGATAGGTATGGGGATCTTCTTTTAATTATGATTTATCAAAAAGAATAACAACCCCAAGCCTCTATTCTATCAGTCTTTATCCACCACCTCGTGAAAAACAAAAAGAATTTACATTTTTTTTATGGTTTAATCCGAATATGAATTTTCTCTATTATTATCAAAATGCGATTTTTACTGTAAAGCCTTATTCAAATAATGTAATGATAGTGAAATAGGAAATTTTTCAATCAATTAAATATTTTTAATAATGTCTTATGAGTCCTTGGTACTCGAAGAAGTGTGAAATTGGTGAATCTATTTTAGCAAGTCACCTCAAGATGCAGATTAAAAAAAAACTTATTTGTCTTATTTATTAGTTCAATTTTTTTATATTCTAATATTTATATTTTCTAAAGAAAAAATAAAATAATATATTAAAAAAATATTTATTATATTTCTATATATTATATGGGGTTAAATTTAATTCGTGCTGATACTTCTTGAGAAATTACCCATTCATAAAAGTATGGATTACTATGTACCGAACGAACCAATGATTATTCATGAGTCCATAATGGAATCAATTACATACTGTTTACAGCAACCTACTAGGAAATGTTATGGTAAAACTTCGTTTAAAACGATGTGGTAAAAAGCAACGTGCGACTTGAGGGATATGGTCGTCTGTGGATTCTTACATCCATCATTTTCTTTTTATATTAATTAGATAGGAATGAGGGTGCTCTTGGCTCGACATCGTTTGTTCTGTTTCACTAGAACCCTCCTTTTTGAGGTCGGGGGTTGGGATGCAAATAGTACATGATCTTAATGGAGCTCGAGTAAAAAAAAGTATTGATTCATTTTTTAAGGGAACGGGTCTAGGGTTAGTGTTAATTAATAAGTTGAAACAGCTTCGTAAGTATATTTTCCATATAAAAATCGAAAGGATCCAATTTTCAAATTTATAAGTAAAACCTCTTGGAATTGGTAAAACTCTTTCGATTAAAAGTGTATCGCGCAGGAATCAAATCGACCATTTGTATGATTTTTTGATAAAAAGAAATCACAAAAAGGGTATGTTGCTGACGTTTTTTGAAACGATTAAAAATCACCGAAGTAATGTCTAAACCCAATGATTCAAAGAAACGATAAAGAATCCTGGAACAAGGAAATACCACTTTCAGTTGTCTCAATAAATAGATTCTAATTAAGAATCAAAATAGATTCTAAAGACAAAAAAGGTGCGTGGTTAGAGATCGCTCAATAAACGAAATACCTAAAGTAAAGGGTTTCCTTGGGTTATTAGCGAGTTATCCAACTTGAGTTATGAGGATGCGAATACAAATGATTTTATTTTCTTTTTCGGATAATAATAAGGAATACTAAAAAGTACTTAACTCATATTTAATTGATTTGATTATTTTATGGATCCATTTGACATTACTAATTAAAAATTTAAAATTCGATCCATAGACATAATTTCGAATTTTCTTGAGCCGTATGAGGAGAAAACCTCTTATACGTTTCTAGGGGGGGTATTATTCATCTACATCTATCCCAATGGGTGGTTTATCGAATCGTTGCAATTGATGCTCGATGCCGAAGAGAAGGAAGAGCTCTTCGGAAAGTGGGCTTTTATGATCCGCTAAAGAATCAAACCTATTTAAATGTTCCTGCTATTCTATATTTACTTGAAAGGGGCGCTCAACCTACGGGAACTGTTCATGATATTTCGAAGAAGGCGGGAGTTTTTATGTAACTTTGCCTTAATCAACAGATTAAATTAAATTCAATTAATGAATAGAACAAAAGAGGGGGCTTATATAACTTTGTATAACCTTTTATATACTACCGCCCCCCCTCTTTTGTTCTATTCATACCTATTTATTATTACTACCAAAAAATGTCTACTACTAAAAAATGTCGTCTTCTATAACGACAAAAATTTATTTTTATTTTAGTGATAGAAATTCATTTAATTTAAGACAGATGAAAAAAGATCAAATGAATAACCGAAGTAGTTGGATTTAGAAATCCAAAATATTTACATTATTGCTAATTCAATACTAGTTGTTTTTTAGTTGAAACTTTCACTTTTTTTATGTTATGAACAAATAAATAAAAAAAAAAACAAATGGGATTTAAGATTTATTTTTTTTTTTTACTTATATGGATTAAGTAAACCCAAGCATTGCGATACTTTGCTACGAATATTGATTCTTACGCTTACATCCTTTTGTATCCATGTTTATTATCCATATATAGTTAGTGCCAATTCAATACAAGTCATTAGTTTTTCTTTATTTGTATAATTTATATTTTATTATATTAATTCAATATTTAATTTTTTTTTAATTTTAATTTATGGTTCTCCACATTGTGTTCTTTTCTTAAGATTTACATTCATATTGACAACAGTGTATCAAACAAATATAATCCGATCATGAATAAATGTATCTATTTCCCTCTGTTCCATCTATGGACTTGGTTTTTTTATTTTACTTTATTTAAACGACGGATTCGTCGGATTTGCTGGGATACGAGAAGCCTTTATTTATTTATTATTTATTTTATTGAAAAAAAAAACGGATAAGATAATAATGGATAAGATACGAACTAAATCCGTGGTAGTACATCAATTTTGACTTAATCCATATCCTTATCTTAATCTAGATTCTTATTTTAGAAGTCAGTGTATTTGCATCTAATATGTTCATTATTTTTTTTATGTTCAGAATCGATTAGCAATGTTTTTGCTATTTTACTATTTGGATTTCGGTGTGCAATTAAATCTAATTTTTTATTCCGATTGGATCTACACATTTTTTTTTTGGGGGGGGGGGTTGCTAACTCAACGGTAGAGTACTCGGCTTTTAAGTGCGACTGGCAATTTTTACACATTTGTATGAAGCAACGTCTTCGTCGATACTATCTCTAGAGCTTGTAAAACCGCGACTGATCCTCAAAGGAATGAATGGAAAAAGCAGCATGTCGTATCAATGTGGAATTCCGAGAATATTTTATTCTTAGCGGATCGGTTCAAAACTTTGTTTAAATTCTTGACGAAAAAAAATAAAATTAAATTTTGGGTTAAGTGAATAAATGGATAGAGCCCTATGGCTCCAATTATAGGTAAACAAAAAAAAAAGAAACGAGCTTCTGTTCTTAATTTGAACGATTACCCGATCTAATTAAACGTTAAAAATAGATTAGTCCTTGATGCGGGAAATGCTTTTCCCATAAGTGGATCATCGATTTTTTTTTTAAATCCTAATTATTAGTAGCTATTCTCCATTAGAGTGTGGGGGTAAATGTGTAGAAAAAGCAGTCTATTGATAAAGATAAAAATCCTTTTTTTCCAAAATCAAAAGAGCGATTGGGTTGAACAAATAAAGGATTTCTAACCATCTTGTTATCCTCGAATGAACATAAACCAATTAAATTAGATGGAAAAGGAGAGGCTAAAGAGTCCGTCGATCAGTCTTATCTGGTTCCGGGGTATATATCTATTTATTTCTTACTATAATATCCTGTTTTGACTGTATCGTACTATGTGTCATTTAATAACCCAAAAGAAATCCCTTATCCCCATCTAATTTTAAATGGAGGAATTTCAAGGATATTTAGAACTCGATAGATTTCGGCAACATGACTTCCTATACCCACTTATCTTTCGGGAATATAGTTATGCACTTGCTCATGGTCATGGTTTAAATAGATACATGTTGTTGGAAAATATAGGTTATGATAATAAATCTAGTTTACTGATTGTAAAACGCTTAATTACTACAATGTATCAACTGAATTATTTGATAATTTCTGCTAATGATTCTAAACAAAATCCATTTTTTGGGTACAACAAGAATTTGCATTCTAAAATTCTATCAGAAGGATTTGCAATCATTGTGGAAATTCCATTTTATCTACGATTAATATCTTCTTTAGAAGGGGCAGAAATCGTAAGATTTTACAATTTACGATCCATTCATTCAATATTTCCCTTTTTAGAGGAAAAGTTCCCACATTTAAATTATTCGGCGGATATACTAATACCCTACCCTGCCCATCTGGAAATATTGGTTCAAACCCTTCGTTACCGGGTGAAAGATGCTTCTTATTTGCATTTATTGCGGTTCTTTCTTCATGAGTATTCTAATTGTAACAGTCTTATTATTACAAATAAATCTATTTCCATTTTTTCAAAAAGTAATCCGAGATTTTTTTTATTCCTATATAATTCTTATATATGTGAATACGAATCCAGCTTCCTTTTTCTCCGTAACCAATCTTCTCATTTACGATTAACATCTTCTGGATTCCTTTTTGAACGACTCTGTTTATATAGAAAAATAGAACATTTTGCCGAAGTCTTTGCTAATGATTTTCCGGTCATCCCATGCTTTCTCAAGGATCCTTTCATGCATTATGTTAGATATCAAGGAAAATCAATTCTGGCTTCCAAAGACACACCTCTTCTAATGAATAAATGGAAATCTTACCTTGTCAATTTATGGCAATGTCATTTTGATGTATGGTCTCACGCGGCAAGTATCCGTATAAACCAATTATCCAAGCATTCCCTCGATTTTTTGAGTTACTTTTCAAGTGTTCGACGAAATCCTGCAGTGGTGCGGAATCAAATGCTAGAAAATTCATTTCTACTAAATAATGCTCCCAATAAACTCGATACAATAGTTCCAATTATTCCTCTGATTGGATCATTGGCTAAAGCGAAATTTTGTAACGCAGTAGGGCATCCAATTAG